AATTCCGTATTCAAGTCAATGATGCATTACATTAATTATATTCATAAAATTTTTTATAAAATAATAAAAATCTCAAAATATTTAATTCTATTTTTTTCTTATTTCTTATTAATTTAATATTATTTCTTATTAATTTAATAATAAAAGCGGGTAGCGGGAATCGAACCCGCATCGTTAGCTTGGAAGGCTAGGGGTTATAGTCGACGTTGATTCATCATTTTTAGCGTCTCTAATTCAAAACTGAACGTGAAACTTTGGTTTCATTCGGCTCCTTTATGGAAGATGTATAAATTCCTATATTAAGACATGAACGAAAAAAAAAATTCCACCCATAACATCTATGTCAGCTTTTCTGTCTGAATGTATTCAGAACAACCCGCTTTCTAGACGATCCCTATAGAAGGGGATTATATTATAACAACCTTTCTAGTTACTTCGTTCTCTATTTCTATGTGAGAGAATCCTTAGGAAAAGCATTTTGTTTCTACCGAGCTAAAACAATTTGTCGATGTCTCTAGTAAACCAAAGTCATTGTTTAATAGCCATTTTGCTTCAATTTCCGTAATACAAATTCCAAATTAAAGATTTAGTTACGATTAGAAAGCCACTTTCTATCTTTATCCATGGATCCTTTACTCATACTTATTCAATTAGAAGTATTGATCTAATTAAAAAAAAAAAATTATGTTTCGTAATCTCATAATCCAATTTTTCAATTTTGAATTGATTCTTGGATACAAATCACGAGAATGTATATTCTTCCTCGAATTTTTCATTGAGAGGTAAAGGATTAAATCCTTTTAAGAAATAAAGTTTTTGGTCGGAATGAAATATTAATCAAACCGAAAGACCCCTTAACTATATAAAGGATTATAGAACGAATCACACTTTTACCACTAAACTATACCCGCTACAATCCGATTATTGTATATAAATGAACCTTTTGTCGAACAAGAAAATGGGTCGTAATAAAAAGTTAAAAGAGTAAAAAGAAAGGATAGGATCATAAAATAATCATGAAAATTAGAGCGTTTACGTGTTGTATCAGAGAACCCAATGAGATTCGGAAAAGAGAATTCATTAAATTTCAATAACTAAAACTAAAAGTGTTTTTTTGCCGGAGGTTTTTGACCTAGACGTCTCGACAAAACTACTTAAGCCATAACATAGATGAAAATGTATTGTGCAAGAATCCACAGTTCCCTTTTTGTTATTTTTTGACTTTACTAAAATAAAAGGAATAAAGAAAATAAAGAATAAATATAAAAAATTAAGATAAGAAACGACACTTTGATTCGATATCATTTGATTCTATATCATAGAAATCTAAAGAGTTTTTATTTTTCCAATCGTAATAACAAGCAAGTATTTTAGTTTTCAAATAAAAAAAAAATGATTTATGATTCGTTGGAACAATAAATGGCGGGCCCGGCCTGGTCAGTACTTAGCCGGGCCGTGGAACTAAAAAGCACTCTCGGATGAAAAAAAAATATTATGAAGGGCTCTTTCAATCCTTATTTTTTATAATGTAACATAGTATTATCCTTTTTCAATTGGGAGGAGAGATGGCTGAGTGGACTAAAGCGTCGGATTGCTAATCCGTTGTACGAGTTTTTCGTACCGAGGGTTCGAATCCCTCTCTTTCCGTTTTTGTTGATGACTTGGTATTTTCTTTCGAATTTTTCGCGAGCTCTTTTTATTTTTAATAGTTAAAAATGTGTAATAGATAAAATCCTACTAAGAACATTTAAAAATCAAGCAAGGAAAACAAAAACCTTATCTTTTATTCTTCACGTCCAGGATTACGTCCTGGATCATTAGACAGGAATCCGAAAATAAAGAGAGAAACAAAGAATATCACTACCGTGTAAACAAATAGTTTGAGAGTAAGCATTACATAATCTCCAAGATTTTTTTTAGTAAAAAAGAGAATAGATTCTCCGTTTTTATACCGCATACCCTACTATTTTGATTTTTTATTTTGACACCAAGAAATAAAGTGGGGTGATCCAGATTTTTCGCGGTTGTACAAGAATTTCAATATTTGAATTGAGGGTGTAAGACTTATCTGATCTTATCTTTTCTTTGAATTTTTTTTTTTTCAATAAATCATGAATTTGTCTAGACATTATTAAATTAAAGATATCATCGAAAACTTACAGCAGCTTGCCAAACAAAGGCTAAGAGAAAAAAAAACAGGGGTATTACTGGCATAACATCTACGATTGGATTTAAAAAAGCGTAGGCCTCGGGCAATTTGGCGACGAAAAAACTACTTGAATAAAGAGCAGAATTAAGACAGATACAGATCAAACTAAATATATTAAGCATAACAAACATTTTGTTCTTGAGGATAATTGTATTTTATTTATTTTGATTGAGTTATTAATAAATTGAGTTTTTTATTATTTTATTATTATAAATATGTTATTATTCATAGAAAAGAAAAATGAATAAAAAGAAAATAAGATAGACCAAAAAACTTTCTTTGATTTGAACTCACCCAATCAAAAATCCTTCAATTCTCAAATCAAAAGAGAATAGAATAAACCATACTTTCATACAATATCTTAATTGAATTATATGTAATGATCAATAAATTCTGTTTAATTCTACGTCTACATGTATAAAAATTCTAGTAATCTATTTTATAGATAATAGATATTTATAGATAATAGATATTTAGACTTGAGTTGACGAACAACCAGTACCAATATTAGTGTTTATTAGTGTCGACTAGAAATGGGGCGTGGCCAAGTGGTAAGGCAACGGGTTTTGGTCCCGCTATTCGGAGGTTCGAATCCTTCCGTCCCAGAACATACCTGACCCACGATCATTTTATTAATCTATAATTTTATTAATCTATAAATAAAAAATAAAATATATATCTATATCATAATCTATATCATAATAAAATATATCAAAATAAATATTGTCTTTTCGACCAGTCTTCCGTTTAAGAGTATAATATTGTTATAGAATGTGATTCTTATTTTTTTTTTTTTTTTTATTATTAATCATATCTTTTTCACAAATTTAATCGAGTTCAAATAACACGCATATGAAACGAAATTTTGATTTGTTAAATATTACTGATTTTACAATATGAAATATGAAAAAATAACAACCTAAATCTTCAATCTTTCCTTACATCAGTCTTTTTTTTTTATTAATCATTGATGGTTTAATCCAATATGGATTTATCTTTCTCTTAATGATGATAAAAAGCGAATGGTACTTACTGTAAAACCTTATGCAAATAATGATATAGGGTAGGAAACTATTCAATCAATTAAATCTTTTTAATGATTTCTTATGAGTTCTTGGTACTCTAAGAAGTGTGAAATTGTTGAATTTATCCTATCACGTTACTTGAAGATAGAGATTCAAAATAACTTGTTTATTCGTGTTTATTTATTCATGTTATGTTAGTTATAATTTTCATGTTATGTTAGTTATAATTAAAAAAAAAATTATAAACAATGGGGTTAAATTGATTGAATTCTTGTTGAGACTTCGTCATACATTATCCATTCTTCATATAGAAGAAAAAAGTATAGATTATTATGTACCGACCGAACCGATGATTATTCACGATTCCATAATTGAATCAATTACATACTGGTTCCAAACTGAAGGAATGTTATGGTAAAACTTCGTTTAAAACGATGTGGCAGAAAGCAACGTGCGACTTGAAGGACATGATCAGCTGTGGATTCTTACATCCACCACTTTTTTATATTATATAGGAATGAAAGTGCTCTTGGCTCGACATCATTTGTTCTGTTCCACTGGAACCCTCATTTTTGAGAGTGTTGCCATGTAAATAGTACACGATGGAGCTCGAGTAGAACGTATTGATTAATTTCTCAAGGGCAAGAATCTAAGGTTAGTATCGATCAATAAATTGGAACAACTTCGTAAGTATATTTTAGATATATAAATCTAAAGGATCCAATTCGATAAAATTAAAAAGTTAATTTTGTTGGAATTGGTAAAACTCTTTTGATCAAATTAAAAGTAAAGTGTATTACGTAGGAATCAACCATTCATACGATTCTTTGATAGAAAGAAATCACAAAAAATGGTATGTTGCTGCCGTTTTGAAACGATTTAAAGATCACCGAAGTAATGTCTAAACCCAATGATTCAAGGCAAAGATAAAGATCCTGGAACAAGGAAATACCGTTTTCAATTGTCTCAACAACCAGATCATATTTAAGAATCAAAATAGATTCTAAAGGAGACAGACAAAAAGGGTTAGAGACCACTCAATAAATTTAATACCTAAAAGGTTTCTTTTGAGTTATTTGAGAGTTATTCAACTTGAGTTATGAGGATACAAATAATTTTTTTTTTTTGGGGGGGGGGAAGACTAAGAAAAAGTATTTAAACTAAAATCAATAATATAATGAATTTGATGATTTTATGGATCTATTTGATATTATGATTCTATACATAGACATAATTTAGAATTTTCTCGAGCCGTACGAGGAGAAAACTTCTTATACGTTTCTAGGGGGGGGGGAGTATTGTTCATCTATCCCAATGAGCCATTTATCGAATCGTTGCAATTGATGTTCGATCCCGACGAGAGGGAAGAGATCTTCGTAAAGTGGGTTTTTATGACCCGATAAAGAATCAAATCTATTTAAATGTTCCTGCTATTCTATATTTCCTTGAAAAAGGTGCTCAACCTACAGGAACTGTTCATGATATTTCAAAAAGGGCGGGGGTTTTTACGGAACTTCGCCCTAATCAACAAATAAAATTCAATTAATGAAATAAAAAAAATGTGGATGATTTGTATATAGCCTTGTATAACCTTTTTGTTTCTTTGCTATTTCCTCTTTTGTTCTATTTATATCATACTAAATTTATTATTGTTACTATAAAAGAGTGTCTTTTATAACGACAAAAATCTATTTATATTTTATTGATATAAAATTTTTTGATATATATAAAATAGATAGAAAAAGATTAAGTGAATAAATAAATGAAGTAATCGGGTCGATAAATAGAAAATTTTGAGATTACTGTCAATGAGTTAAGGAACAAATAAAAAAACACAAATTGCTTATTTTAGTGAATAAACCTCATTTTTTTACTTAATTTATTTTTCCACCAATATTGTATCAATGTTGTGTTGTATAGAAATATTATATATAGTGCCAATCCAACACAAGTCCTTAGTTTTTTTTTTTTCTTATAATTCTAATTGTCTAATTGATTGAAATTGGAATTGTTAGTTATATTTATAAATTGTTTTTTCTTTTGTATTCTTTTCTCAACATTCATATTGACAACAGTGTATCAAATAAATATAATCCGATCGTGGATAAACGGATCCATTTATATCTCCGTCCCATAGCTTTTATTTCATTCAAATAATGGGTTCTTGTATTTTCTGTGATACAAGAAGTCTTTTTTTGATTAAGATTAAACTCAATAAAAATCTATATATACTATAGAATTAATGGATGACATAAGAGACAAGGAGCTATTTATAAATATTTTACTTTATCCCTATTTTTATCTGAGAATTTTTTCATCGGATCTGTTCATTTTTATTATGTTCAGAATCTAATCAATTAGAATTTTAAAAATTTTTGCTATTTTAATGTTTTGATTGGTTTGGATTGCGTTGTGCAATTCAATCTTTTTTTTATTGAGATTCCGATTGTATCTACACATTCTAATTATTTTATTTGGGTTGCTAACTCAACGGTAGAGTACTCGGCTTTTAAGTGCGGCTAGCATCTTTTACACATTTGTATGAAGCAAAAGATTCGTCCATACCATCGGTAGAGTTTGTAAGACCACGACTGATCCTGAAAGGAATGAATGGAAAAAGCAGCATGTCGTATCAATGGATAATTCTAAGAATATTTCATTCTTACCGAATAGGTCCAAAACCTCATTTAAATTGTTTGAATTCTTGTCGTGTAATAAAAAAAATGAATTTGGTCGAGTGAATAAATGGGTAGAGCCCTACTACGGTTCCAATTATAGGGAAACAAAAAGTAATGAGCTTCTGTTCTTAATTTTTGAATGATTACCCGATCTAATTAGACGTTAAAAATATATTAGTGCTTAATACGGGAAAAACTTTTCCCATGAGTGGATTATAAATTTCTTATGAGTCCTAATTATTAGCTATTACCCATTATGGGGTAGAGATAAATGTGTAGAAGAAGGCAGTATATTGATAAAGATTTTTCAAAATCAAAAGAGCGATTGGATTGAAAAAATAAAGGACTTCTAACCATCTTGTTACCCTAGAATGAACATAAATCAATTAGATGGAAAAAGAGAGGCTAGAGAGTCTGTTGATGAGTCTTACTTGTTCCGAGGTATTTTCTTACTATAATACCTTGTTTTGACTGTATCGTACTATGTATCATTTGATAACCCAATAAATCACCTATTTCTTTTCTTGTTCAAATTAAAAATGGAAGAATTTCAAGGATATTTAGAACTAGATAGATATCAGCAACATGACTTCCTATACCCACTTATCTTTCGGGAGTATATTTATGCACTTGCTCATGATCATGGTTTAAATAGATCGATTTTGTTGGATAATGTAGGTTATGACACTAAATATAGTTTACTAATTATAAAACGTTTAATTAGTCGAATGTATCAACAGAATCATTTGATAATTTCCGCTAATGATTCTAACCAAAATCAATTTTTTGGGTACAACAAAAATTTGTATTCTCAAATGATGTCGGAGGGATTTGCAGTCATTGTGGAAATTCCGTTTTCCCTACGATTAGTATCTTCCTTAGAGGCGACAGAAATCGTAAAATCTTATAATTTACGATCAATTCATTCAATATTTCCTTTTTTAGAGGACAAATTCCCACATTTAAATTATGTATCAGATGTACTAATACCCTACCCCATTCATCTGGAAATCTTGGTTCAAACCCTTCGCTATTGGGTGAAAGATCCCTCTTCTTTACATTTATTACGACTCTTTCTTCACGAGTATTCTAATTGGAATAGTCTTATTACTCCAAAAAAAATTATTTTTTCAAAAAGTAATCCACGATTATTCTTGCTCCTATATAATTCTCATGTATGTGAATACGAATCCATTTTCCTTTTTCTTCGTAATCAATCTTCTCATTTACGATTAACCTCTTCTGGTATCTTTTTTGAGCGAATACATTTCTATGAAAAAAAAAAATATCCTGTAGAAGAAGTCTTCGTTAATGATTTTCCGGCCGCCATCTTATGGTTCTTCAAGGATCCTTTTATGCATTATGTTAGATATCAAGGAAAATCTATTCTGTTTTCGAAGGATACCCCTCTTCTGATGAATAAGTGGAAATATTATCTTGTCAATTTATGGCAATGTCATTCTTATGTGTGGTCTCAACCAGGAAGGATTTATATAAACCAATTATCCAAGCATTCCCTTGATTTTTTGGGTTATTTTTCAAGTATGCGACCAAACCTTTCGGTGGTACGGGGTCAAATGTTAGAAAA